ATAAAATTCATGGTATCCTTCTTCCCTATCCTAATTCTCCAGAAAATGAACAGAAAATAGAAAGATCAGAAAAAAAAAAAGTAAAAATCGATTCAAATAATAGGTTAAAGTTTTCATTGAACGCAATTCTAACTAACCCTAAACATGAAAAAAAATATATTGGAATAAATGAAATAGGTAAAAAACTCCCTCGATGGTCATACAAATTAATCAACGAGTTGGAACAATATTTTATAAAACGACGGAAAGAACAAGGCATAATGCAATGGCTGGATCACCAGCTTCGAACAAGAAAATCTAAACATATAGCGTTTTTAACTCGTTCCACACGAAGTTTTAAGAAGTCTAATTTCAAGAATTTTAATCTTTATAAAAAATTGAATAGATATTCGGGTTTTATAAGTTATTTGGAAGAACCAGATTTTCGTCGAGCCTTAATCAAAAGCTCTGGCCGTATTCAAAGGCGTAAAATGGTTATTTGGGGACCGTCTCAAGGAAATCCCCATTCCCCCCTTTTTTTGGAAAAAATGGAAGATTTTCCTTTTCCTATATCTGACCTAATGAAACTTTTTTTGAATATTATAGATTGGTCGGGGAAAAAGTCAGAATTCGAGATTTTAGATCAACAATTCCAAATAAAAAAAAACAACCAGGAAGACACAATAGAATTCTGGGAGAACATTCCATATGCACAAAAAACAAGAAGTGTTCTATTACTAGCTCAATCAATTTTTAGAAGATATATTAAATTACCCTTGTTGATAATAGTTAAGAATATTGGCCGTATTTTATTGCGACAATCTCCGGAATGGTACGAGGATTTCCAAGATTGGAATAGAGAAATTTATCTAAAGTGTAGCTATAATGGTCTTCAATTTTCCAAAAAAGAATTTCCTAAAAATTGGTTAAGAGAAGGTTTTCAGATCAAAATCCTATATCCTTTTCGTTTGAAACCTTGGCACAAATCTAAGCTACGACTCTCTGATAGAGATCAAAAGCAACAAGATGATTTTGATTCTTGTTTTTTAACAGTTTTTGGAATGGAAACGGAATATCCTTTTGGTCCTCCGCGAAAAACACCTTCCTTTTTTGAACCAATTTTGAAAGATATAGACTATAAAGTCAAAATCAGAAAATTGACTTTTATAGTTCGAAGAGCTTTAAAAAAAATAAAAAAAAAACAAGAAAAAGCATTTTTATTTGTAAAACAAATAATAAAAGAACTTTTAAAAGGAAAGAAAATTCCATTATTTATACCGCGAGAAATATACGAATCAAATGAAACTGAAATAGAAAAGGATTCGATAATAAGCAATCCGATAATTCATGAATCACTTAGTCAAAAAAGATCTACGGGTTTCACAAATTATTCCCAAGCAGAAGAAGAAATGAAACATAGAATTGATAGAAGAAACACAATCATAAATCAAATAGAAACAAAGAAAAAAAATCAAAAGAATAATGGAGAATCACCGCCAAAAATTTGGAAAATATTAAAAAAAAAATATATTGAATTAATCGTTCAATTTTTCTTTGAAAAAATATACATAGATATCTTTCTATGTATCATTAATATGCGCAGAACCGCTCTACAACTTTTTATGGAATCAACAAACAAAATTATTAAGAAATACTTTGACAATAATGAAACAAATAAAGAAAAGAACGAAACAAATAAAGAAAAGATAAAAAAAAAAAATCAAATGTACTTAATTTCGACTATAAATATAAAAAAGGCGTTTGATAATCTTAGAAATAGTAAGGGGAAGTCACATATTTTTTTTGATTTATCTTACTTGTCACAAAAATATGTATTTTTAAAATTATCGCAAACCGGGGTTATTCACTTCAATAAGTTAAGATCTATTCTTCAGTATAATGGACCGTCTTTTTTTCTTAAGAATGAAATAAAGGATTTTTTTGGAAGACAGGGAATATTTGATTCCGAAGTAACACATAATCAACTTCCAAATTATGGAAAGAATCCCTGGAAAAACTGGTTAAGAGGTCATTATCAATACGATTTATCTCAGATTACATGGTCTAGATTAGTCCCCCAAGAAGGGCGAAATGGAAAAAAGAAATGCCAGGCGTCTCAAAATAAGGATCTAAAGAAATGGTATTCCTATGAAAAAGACCAATTATTTGATTACAAAAAAAAAAAAAACTCGAAAGCCTACTTATTACCAAATCAAGAAGATAATTTTCAAAAAAACTATAGATATGATCGTTTATCATATCAATATATTCATTCTGAAACTAAAAAGAAGTCCTATATTTATAGATCATCATTAGAAATAAATAAGAAATTAGAAAATTCCACCAGAAAGAAAGAAAAAATTGTTAACATACTCAAAAATATTCCTATCAAGAATTATCTAGAAAAAAGCAATATTTTATATATGGAAAAAAATACAGATAGAAAATATTTAGATTGGAAATTGAATAAAAATATTCAGGTTGAACCTAATAAGGACCAAATCAAAATAAGGGATAAAAT